TAATATATTTAATTTATTATAATTAATATRAGTATTTATATATTAATAAATATTTAATATAATATATATATATTTATATGAATAATAGATTAAATTTTTAGATATATAATATTAATTAAATATATAATAATAATATATTTAATTTATTATAATTAATATAAGTATTTATATATTAAYAAATATTTAATATAATATATATATATTTATMTGAATAATAGATTAAATTTTTAGAKATATAATATTAATTAAATATATAATAATAATATATTTAATTTATTATAATTAATATAAGTATTTATATATTAATAAATATTTAATATAATATATATATATTTATATGAATAATAGABTAAATTTTTATATATATAATATTAATTAHATATATAATAATAATATATTTAATTTATTATAATTAATATAAGTATTTATATATTAATAAATATTTAATATAATATATATATATTTATATGAATAATAGAGTAAATTTTTAGATATATAATATTAATTAAATATATAATAATAATATATTTAATTTATTATAAWTAATATAAGTATTTATATATTAATAAATATTTAATATAATATATATATATTTATATGAATAATAGATTAAATTTTTATATATATAATATTAATTAAATATATAATAATAATATATTTAATTTATTATAATTAATATAAGTATTTATATATTAATAAATATTTAATATAATATATATATATTTATATGAATAATAGATTAAATTTTTAGATATATAATATTAATTAAATATATAATAATAATATATTTAATTTATTATAATTAATATAAGTATTTATATATTAATAAATATTTAATATAATTTATATAAATAATAGATTTTTACTAATTAATAATCAATATATATATATAACAATAATCTATTAGTTTGTATTAACATATTTTTTATAACTAAAATACCAAAATGGAGATTGACCCCCTCCTTTGGAGATTAAAAAAAAGGAGGGGGGAAAAATCGTTTTTTTTTTCTTACTTATTATTATGTAATCATTAATTTTATCTAAATCTATCTTTATTACTATAACATTAATTAAGATATTAAAAGTTTTATCCTTGCTGGATATTCATTTTATGATTATTTTACATGTAAGGTATTCATTTATAACAAACTCTAAATGAGTTATTATTATTTATTGCAGTAATATATTTTATTTTCTTAAATTAGTTTAGAAATAGTAATTCATAAATTTCCGGTTAAAGTCGTGCCAGCCGCCGCGGTTATACGAAAGGAAAAAGTGAATATTCTTGGTTTAATAGTTAATTTATTTTATTTATTTACACTAATAATTTTTAGGTGAAATTTATAATTATTATATAATTAATTTTTTAATGAAGCTATGAAATTTATATAAAAAACAAGGATTAGATACCCTTTTATTATAAATGTAACAATTAACCTGGGTAGTATTAGTTATGTTCTTGAAACTCAAAGGATTTGGCGGTATTTTAGTCCTTTCAGAGGAATCTGTTCCGTTATCGACAACCCACGAATAGAAGTACTTGATTTTGTTTTACAGTTTGTATACCTCCGTCATAAGAATATCTTTTTAGAGTTAATTTTCTTTATATAATAAATATAATATGTCAGGTCAAGGTGCAATTTATAATCAAGTGGAAATGGATTACAATAAATTTATTTATACGGATTAAATTATTTAATTTTTTATGAAGGTGGATTTGATAGTAATGTTATTATTTTATTAATTTGATTAAGGCTCTAAAATATGCACACATCGCCCGTCGCTCTCTTTATTAAAATGAGATAAGTCGTAACATAGTAGATGTATCGGAAGATGTATCTAGAAAGTAAACAAATTAGAGCTTGATAGAAAGCATTTCATTTACACTGAAAATTTTATTGTGCAATTCAATATAATTTGATTAAGATAATATTCTTACTTTAATTTTATTTATTAATTTTTAGAGAAATATCTTTAATTTTAGTATACTAAAGAAAAAATTGTTTTGTGATAGTTTATTAGTACTGTGAAGGAATTTGATGAAATAATATTGAAAAATTTTCTTTTTATAAGTAGATTTAGTTTATTGTACCTTTTGTATCAGGGTTAATTAAATATTTTAATGTATATTATTTTCTCGATTTTAAAAGAGCTAATTAATTAATTTAGTTAATGTGTCATGATTATTAAAAATATTAATTAGGGAAGAAATTTCATTCGTTTTTAAAGGTATCTAGTTTTTTAAGAAATAAATTTAATTTAGAATTATAAATTATTTAATTAATTTTTTAATTAAATATATTATAATATTAAAATAATAGGGGATAAGCTCTATTTTTATTCTATAAATTTAGATTTTAATCAATTTATGTAGGGTTAAGATCATCCATCATTTATGAGTACGTTATAGTAAATATTGATTAAATTAGATTTATTTAAATTTTAGAATTTTATTAAAATAATAAATTTAACAAAATATTTTATGAAATAATGATTAAATTAGTATAATTATTTGTTTATAATAATTAAATTGAGATGATTAAATAAGGAACTCGGCAAATAAACACTCGCCTGTTTAACAAAAACATGTCTTCTTGCTATATTTAGGAAGTCTGGCCTGCCCAGTGAAAATAATTTAACGGCCGCGGTATACTGACCGTGCAAAGGTAGCATAATCATTAGTCTTTTAATAGAGGGCTGGTATGAAGGGTTTAACGAGGTGTTGACTGTCTCATTTAATTTGAATTTAGAATTTAATTTTTTAGTTAAAAAGCTAAAATATTATTGGAAGACGAGAAGACCCTATAGAGCTTTATATTTTTATTATTAATTTATTTTAGTTTATTATTATTTATTATTAATAGAAAGTATTTTGTTGGGGTGACAAAAATATATAAATAACTTTTTCATTTATTTTACATTGATATATGAATATTAGATCCAATCTTATTGATTGTTAGATTAAGTTACCTTAGGGATAACAGCGTAATCCCTCTCCAGAGTTCATATTTACAGAGGGGCTTGCGACCTCGATGTTGGATTAAGATAATAATTAGGTGCAGCCGCTTAATTAATAGGTCTGTTCGACCTTTAAATTCTTACATGATCTGAGTTCAAACCGGTTTAAGCCAGGTTGGTTTCTATCTCCAATATATTATTTAATTTTTAGTACGAAAGGACCAAAATTAAGAAAAATTTTTTATGTTTTGATTAATATTAACTATTTTGGCAGAAAAGTGCCATGGATTTAGAATCCATAAATGTAAGAATAAACTTACAGATAGTACTTGCAACTTAATGATTTTTTATTTGAAGTATTAAGAGGATTAATTATATTTATTTGTGTTTTAGTAGGAGTAGCTTTTTTGACTTTATTAGAACGTAAGGTTTTAGGTTATATTCAAATTCGTAAGGGTCCAAATAAGGTTGGTTATTGTGGTATTGTTCAACCTTTTTCTGATGCTATTAAATTATTTACTAAGGAACAAACTTTTCCTATAACATCTAATTATTTACCTTATTATTTTTCTCCTATTTTTAGATTATTTATTTCTCTTTTAGTTTGATCTATTATACCTTTTTATTTCGGTTTATTTAATTTTAATTTGGGCTTATTATTTTTCTTATGTTGTACTAGAATAGGTGTTTATACTGTTATAATTGCTGGATGAGCTTCTAATTCTGTATATGCCTTATTAGGTGGTTTACGTGCAGTAGCACAAACTATTTCATACGAAGTTAGTTTATCTTTGATTTTAATATCTTTTATTTTTTTAGGTGGTGGATATATACTTGATGTATTTATGGATTATCAAATATATTTATGATTTATATTTATTAGTTTTCCTTTAATAATTATTTGATTTGCATCTTGTTTAGCTGAAACAAACCGAACGCCATTTGATTTTGCTGAAGGGGAGTCTGAATTAGTTTCAGGGTTTAATATTGAATATAGAAGAGGTGGATTTGCATTAATTTTTATAGCTGAATATGCAAGAATTTTGTTTATAAGTATATTATTTGTGGTTTTATTCTTAGGTGCAGATTTTTATTCTTTTTTATTTATTATTAAGTTGGTCTTAGTTTCTTTTATATTTATTTGAGTTCGTGGTACTTTACCTCGTTATCGTTATGATAAATTAATATATTTAGCTTGAAAGAGTTTTCTACCAGTTTCTTTAAATTATTTAATTTTCTTTGTTGGATTAAAAATTTTTATTTTATCCCTTTTAATTTAATGTACAAATTTTAGTATAAATCAATAAGGAATTTAATCCTTTTCCTATATTTTCAAAATACAAGCTTCTAAAAGCTTATTGATTATTCTAATAAATTATCTCATAATTTTAATATTATTGGGTGAATTAAGTAGAATCTAAAGTAAACTACAGTTAGAATTTGTCCTGTAATAATATAAGGATCTTCAACTGGTCGGGCTCCAATTCATGTGAGTAATAAAACAGTTCCAACAAGACTTCAAAATAAAATTTGATTAATAGGATAAAATTGTAAACCACGAAAGTTTCTCTTTATTAGTGGTATAATAAATAAAATAGCAATTGATATAACTAAAGCAATTACTCCACCTAATTTATTAGGAATTGAACGTAAAATAGCATATGCAAATAGGAAATATCATTCTGGTTGAATATGGACAGGAGTTACTAATGGATTTGCAGGAATAAAATTATCAGGATCTCCTAATAAATATGGATTAATTAATGATAAAAGAGTTAATAATATAATTAATACTAAAAATCCTACAATATCCTTTCATGAGAAATATGGATGAAATGGAATTTTATCTCTATCTCTATTAACTCCAACTGGATTATTTGAGCCTGTTTGATGTAAAAATAGTAAGTGTACTATTGTAGCAGCTGCTACAATAAATGGTAAAACAAAGTGAAATGTAAAAAATCGAGTTAAAGTGGCATTATCTACTGCAAATCCACCTCATACTCATTGTACTAGAATTGTTCCTAAGTAAGGAATTGCGGATAATAAATTTGTAATAACAGTAGCACCTCAAAATGATATTTGTCCTCATGGTAATACATATCCTATAAAAGCTGTTCCTATTACTAAAAATAAGATTACTACTCCTACACTTCAAGTATGAATATAATTATATGACCCATAATATAAATTACGACCAATATGTAAATAAATACAAATAAAAAAGAATGATGCTCCATTTGCGTGAAGAGTTCGTAATAATCACCCATAGTTAACATCACGACAAATATGATTTACACTATAAAATGCTATTTCAATATTAGCTGTATAATGCATAGCTAAAAATAATCCAGTTGCAATTTGAATTACAAGACATAATCCTAATAATGAACCAAAATTTCATCAAATTCTAATATTTGATGGTGTGGGTAGATCAACTAAAGCACTATTAGCAATTTTAAATAAAGGATGTTTAATCCGTAATGGTTTATTCATTAGTTTATTGGTCGAAGAGGTCCTTGATGAGACTTAGTAATATAAACAATTACAATTAAGGTTAAAAATAAGTAAATTACTATAAAAATTGTAATTAATGCATTAGGATAATTATATAATCTTGATATAATATTTTTTTCAGTTGTATTAAATATATTAATTATTGATGTAATTTCACTTGTATTATTAAATGAAATTATAATTGGATCTGCAAAAATAATAATACATAATGCAATAAATATAATTACAGATATAGAAATAAATATTAAAATATAATTTCTTTTATGAAAAATTTCATTTGAAGCAATACTAGTTATATAAATAAATAATACTAATATTCCTCCTAGAAAAACTAAAAATAAAATATATGAAAATCAAGCTGTATATCCCATACAGCCTGTGATTAAGCATATTAATAGTGTTTGAATTAATAATAAAATACCTATATTTATGGGATGATTTATTTTTGTAAATAATAATCTATTTAATGATGCTAAAAATATATATAAAATTTGTCTGATACAGAGAATAGTTTAAATAAAATATTAATTTTGGAGATTAATGATGAATTGAGTAGTTCTTCTCTGATTTAGGGGGGGGTAAACCACTAAAAGTTTAAGGAGAATTAAATCTCTACTTTGGTTTACAAGACCAATATTTTAATATAAACTACTAAAACTAATGTTAATTTTTTATAATATTTTGTTTTTTTTATTTGCTTTTGGTGGTGTATGATCATTTATTTCTAAACGTAAGCATTTACTTTCTACCCTTCTTAGTTTGGAATTTATTGTTTTAGGTTTATTCTTTTATATATTTGTTGTTTTAATAATACAATTTTATGATTTATATTTTTTAATATATTTTTTAACTTTTGGTGTTTGTGAAGGTGCTTTGGGTTTATCAATTTTAGTTTCAATGATTCGTACTCATGGTAATGATTATTTTAATACTTTTAATATATTACAATGTTAAAATTTATTTTTTTTGTATTGTTTTTGATCCCTTCTTCTTTTATTTTAAATTATTGGGTTATTACTTCTTTACTTTTTTTAGGTTCTTTTTTATTTTTCTTGGAGGGTTTTATAACTTTCTCTTTTTGTAATATAGGTTATTATTTGGGTGAGGATGTTTTAAGATATGGATTAATTTTACTTAGATTTTGAATCTGTTGTTTAATATTACTTGCTAGTGGTTCGGTATATAAAACAAATAATTTTTCTTTATTATTTGTTTTGGTTAATTTGTTTCTATTATTATTTTTAATGTTGACTTTTATAAGAAGAAGATTATTTATGTTTTATTTCTTTTTTGAAAGATCATTAATTCCTACATTTTTTTTAATTTTAGGATGGGGTTATCAACCTGAACGTGTTCAGGCTGGTATTTATTTATTATTTTATACTTTATTTGCTTCTTTACCTTTATTAATTTCAATTTTTAATGTATATAGTATCTTTGATACATTAAATATTTATATGTTCTTTTCATTAAATTCTTATGATTTTAGATTATTTATATACATTGCTCTTGTTTTTGCCTTTTTAGTTAAAATGCCTATATTTATTTTTCATTTATGATTACCTAAGGCTCATGTTGAAGCCCCTGTTTCTGGTTCAATAATTTTAGCTGGGGTTTTATTAAAATTAGGTGGTTATGGATTATTACGAGTTTTTAATTTTTTGTATCATTTAGGTGTTAAGATAAATTTTTATTGAGTAGGTTTAAGTCTTGTTGGTGGTGTTATTGTTAGATTGATTTGTTTACGACAAGTTGATTTAAAGTCTTTAATTGCTTATTCCTCTGTTGCTCATATAGGTATTGTTCTAGGTGGATTAATAACTTTAAGATATTGAGGATTAAGTGGTGCTTATACTTTAATAATTGCTCATGGTTTATGTTCTTCTGGTATGTTTTGCTTGGCTAATATTTCTTATGAACGTCTTGGAAGTCGTAGTTTATTAATTAATAAGGGATTAATAAATTTTATACCTAGAATGGCTTTATGATGATTTTTATTGAGATCTGCTAATATAGCAGCTCCTCCTACATTAAATTTATTAGGTGAAATTAGATTATTAAATAGAATTGTTTCTTGGAGTTGAATTACTATATTTGGTCTTTGTTTATTATCATTTTTTAGAGCTGCTTATACATTATATTTATATAGTTACAGACAACATGGTAAAATTTTTTCTTCATTATATAGATGTAATATAGGTTATTATCGTGAATATTTACTTTTATTTTTACATTGAGTTCCTTTAAATATTCTTATTTTAAAGGTTGACTTGTTTTTTAATTGATTATAATTTAGGTAGTTTAATTAAAATTTTGGTTTGTGGTACCAGTGATGTATAATTTATTATACCTTAGATCATTAATTGACGTTTAAATATTTGTTTTATTAGTTTTGTTATATTATTTATTATAAGTTTAACTAATTTATTTTTAGGTATCTATTTTAGATTAAATGATTTATGTTATTTTATTGAATGAGAGGTTGTTTCATTAAATTCAATAAATATTGTTATAACCTTTTTATTTGATTGAATATCTCTTTTATTTATGGGCTTTGTTTTATTTATTTCTTCTATAGTTATTTTTTATAGTCATAATTATATAGAAGGAGATGTATATTTATCTCGTTTTATTTTATTAGTATTAATGTTTGTTTTATCTATGATATTATTAATTATTAGTCCTAATATAATTTCTATTTTGTTGGGATGAGATGGTTTAGGATTAATCTCCTATTTATTAGTAATTTATTATCAGAGTTTTAAATCTTATGGTGCTGGTATATTAACAGTATTATCTAATCGTTTAGGTGATGTTGCCTTTTTAATATCAATTGCTTGAATATTAAATTATGGGAGTTGAAATTATTATTTCTATGTTGATTTTTTGTTTGATAGAGTTGAAGCTCAAGTTATTTCATTTTTAATAATTTTTGCTGCTATAACTAAAAGTGCTCAAATTCCTTTTTCTTCTTGATTGCCCGCTGCAATAGCAGCTCCTACTCCTGTATCTGCTTTAGTTCATTCTTCTACTTTAGTTACAGCTGGAGTTTATTTAATAATTCGTTTTAATTCTTTAATTATGGGCACTGATATGGCTAAATATTTATTATTAATTGGTGGTATAACAATATTTATGTCCGGTATCGGAGCTAATTTTGAATTTGATTTGAAAAAAATTATTGCTCTTTCTACATTAAGTCAATTGGGTTTAATAATGAGAATTTTATCTATAGGTTATTATAAATTAGCTTTTTTCCATTTATTGACTCATGCTTTGTTTAAGGCTTTATTATTTATATGTGCGGGAGTTATTATTCATAATATAGGAGACTGTCAAGATATTCGTTATATAGGAGGGTTAGTTTATTTTTTACCTTTAACTTCTTCTGCCTTTAATATTTCTAATTTAGCGTTATGTGGAATACCTTTTTTAGCTGGATTTTATTCTAAGGATTTAATTTTGGAAATATGTTTAGTTTCTAATTTAAATTTTATTAGTTTTTTACTTTATTTTGTTTCTACTGGTTTAACGGCTTGTTATACAGCTCGATTGATTTATTATACTATAGTTGGTGAATCTAATATAATTTCTTGTTACAATATTTCTGATGAAGGATGATGAATGTTAAAGGGTATATGTGGTATATTATTTATGGCAGTAATTGGAGGTAGATTATTAAGTTGAATTATTTTTCCTGTTCCTTCTATAATTTGTTTACCTTTTTTTTATAAAACTTTAGCTTTAAGAGTAAGTGTTATTGGTGCTTGATTTGGTTATGAAATTTCTTGTTCATTTTATAGTGATAATTTATTGAGTATGAAAAATATTTTTGTTAGTTTTTTTCTTGGTTCAATATGATTTATACCATTTATTAGTACTCGTGGTATTTATATTTATCCAGTTGGTGTTGGAGGTAATATATTAAAAAGTTTTGATCAAGGTTGATGTGAATATTTTGGAGCACAGGGATTATATAGATCGTTTAAAAATTTAACACAATTTAATCAAAGATATCAGAATAATTTTTTAAAGATTTATTTAATTTTCTTTGTATTATGAATTACTTTAATTTTAATTATATTTTACTTAAATAGCTTAAATTTAAAGCGTGACATTGAAGCTGTTAAAATGGTAGTCTTACCTTTAAGTATATTTATAAAAAATAAATTTTTATTTTTATATTGAAAATATAATGTTTTATCTTAAACTATATAAATAAGAATATAAACGGAATTGAACCGCTAAAGATAAAAGTTAGCAGCTTTCTCTTGATACTTCATATTCTCTTAATTGGAATTTAAAATTCAATTTTATCATTAACAGTGATATGCCTCTGTTTTGGCTTCAATTAATAAATAAGGATGTATTTAACATCAAGTAATTCAGGTCGAAACTGATTGCAATTTATCGCTTCTTATTTAAGATAGGTTGATTAAAAGTTCAACACCTTTTGAATGCAAATCAAATGTTATATTTAACTACTATCCTTAATTTGCTCATTCAAGTGCACCTTGATTTCATTCGTGATATAATCCTACTAATAAAATAATTAAGAAAATTACTGATGTTCATAATCATCTTTGTACATTAGATACTGGTATAACTATTATTATAGGCAAAAGTAATGCAATTTCTACATCGAAGATTAGGAAAATTACTGCAATTAAGAAAAATCGTAATGAAAAAGGAATACGTGCAGTGGCAAATGGATCAAATCCACACTCAAAAGGGGATCTTTTTTCCCGATCAATAATAGATTTTTTTGATAATAGTGCAGCAATTGTTATAATAATATTAGTAATAATAAATAAAATAATTCCTACAAGAAATATTGAGTTAATTATTTGTTCTGAAATTTTCCAGTCCTTTTGATTGGAAGTCAAATATACTAATATACTAAACAAATTATCTACCTCATCAATAAATTGAAATATAAAGGAATAATCATACTACATCTACAAAGTGTCAGTATCATGCTGCTGCTTCAAATCCGAAATGATGATTTAAGGAGAAATGATTAAAATAATGTCGTATTAAACATACAGTTAAAAATCCTGTACCAATAATTACATGTAATCCATGAAATCCAGTTGCAACAAAAAATGTTGATCCATAAACTCTATCTGCAATAGTGAAAGGAGCTTCAATATATTCATAAGCTTGTAATAATGTAAAGTAAAATCCTAGAAGAACAGTGAAAAATAATCCTTGTATAGCTTGATTATACTTTCCTTCTATTAATCCGTGATGAGCTCATGTTACAGTTACTCCTGATGCTAATAAAATTGAAGTATTTAATATAGGAATTGATATAGGATCAAATGGTATAATTCCCTTTGGTGGTCATATACTTCCTAATTCTACAGTTGGAGATAGACTTCTGTGAAAGTATGCTCAAAAGAATGATACAAAAAATAATACTTCTGATGTAATAAATAAAATTATTCCTCATCGTAGTCCAATTACAACTGGATAAGTGTGTAGTCCTTGAAATGTTCCCTCTCGAGTTACATCTCGTCATCATTGTCATATAGTTAATAAAATTACAAGTGTTCCTATTATTATTAAATCGTTACTGAATGTGTGAAATCACTTTACTGTTCCTGTTGTTATTATTATAGCTCCAATAGCTCCTGTTAATGGTCATGGTCTTTGATCTACTAAATGATATGGGTGATTATTATGAGTTGACATTAATTTACTTCTCTAGAATAAAGAGTTCTTAATACAGCAAATACATAAGATTGAATAATTGAAACAGCTGATTCTAACACTAATAAGGCGATTTGTGTAATTAATAATAATGATAAAATAGAATAAGTTAAACTAGGTCCTGTATTTCCAAGAAGTGTTATTAATAAATGTCCAGCAATTATATTAGCAGCTAATCGTACTGCTAAAGTTCCTGGTCGAATTACGTTTCTAATTGTTTCAATGCATACTATAAATGGTATAAGTACAGGAGGGGTACCTTGAGGTACTAAATGAGCAAATATGTGTTGTGTATGATTAATTCAACCATAAATTATAAATCTTAATCAAAGAGGTAATGCTAATGTTAGTGTAAATGCTAGATGACTTGAACTTGTAAAAATATAAGGAAATAATCCTATAAAATTATTAAACAGAATTAATGAAAATACTGATACAAAAATAAATGTACTTCCATTATGCCCTGTAGTTCCTAATAATGTTTTAAATTCCTTATGTAGTGTTGTTGTAATATTATTTCAAATTAATGAATATCGAGTTGGAATTAATCAAAAAGTTATAGGAATTATAATAATTCCAATTATAGTTGAAGTTCAATTTATAGATATTCCTAAGATTGAAGATGTAGGATCAAAAACAGAAAATAAATTTGTTATCATTTTCAGTTGTTAGTCTTTACACTAATTGTTTCTTCTGCTGATTTATAAGCAATTTTTGGTGTAAATAAGTAATAATTTAAAATATTAATTATAATTAACATAATTGTGAAAAATAAAAATAATAATAATCATCTTATTGGAGCTATTTGTGGGATCAAAAGATATTGATTATTTCAATAATTTTAGTTTGACATTCTAATGTTATTATTTAACTAATCTTTTGTCATTGGAAGTATTTCGTTAATTTACTATCATATGGTTTAAGAGACCAACACTTACTTTCAGTCATCCAATGAAGCTTCACTTATTTTTTGAATTCAATTAATAAATGTTTTAGAAGTCACTCTTTCAATTACAATTGGTATAAAACTATGGTTAGCTCCACAAATTTCGGAACATTGACCAAAGAATAAACCTGGTCGTGTAATGAAAAAACTAGCTTGATTTAATCGCCCTGGCGTTGCATCTACCTTTACTCCTAATGATGGTACTGTTCAAGAATGTAGAACATCAGCGGCTGTAATTAATACTCGTACTTGTGTTTGTAATGGTAATACTGCTCGATTATCTACTTCTAGTAATCGAAATCCATTTTCTCTTATTTCATTATATGGAATTATGTATGAATCAAATTCTACTTGATTGAAGTCTGAGTATTCATAACTTCAGTATCACTGATGTCCTACTGTCTTTAAAGTAATTGAAGGATCTCTTACTTCATCTAATAAATAAAGTAAACGTAATGATGGTATTGCAATAATAATTAATACAAATACTGGAAGGACAGTTCAAGCTGTTTCAATTTGTTGTCCATCTAATAGATTTCGGTTTACATTTTTATTTCAAAATATAGATAATATTACATAAGCGACGAGTATTGTAATAATAACTAATACTATCATTGTATGATCATGGAAATAACTTATTTGTTCTATTATTGGTGAAGCTGCATCTTGAAAATTTAATTGAGCTCATGTAGCCATTTTTAATGAAAGGGATAAATCCTTTATATATGGGGCTTAAATCCATGGCACTTTTCTGCCACATTAAAACTTTAGTAATAAAGGTAATTCAGCATAACTATGTTCTATTGGTGGTAACTTCTGATATCATTCAATTGAAGTATTTAGATTTAAAGGAGATAAAATTTGTCGTTGTGATACTATGGCTTCTCAAATAATGAAAATTAATAGAATAACACCAAATACTGAAATTGTTCTTCCTAAAGTGGATATAATATTTCAAGCTGTATAAGCATCTGGATAATCTGAATATCGTCGAGGTATTCCTCTAAGACCTAAAAAGTGTTGTGGGAAGAATGTTAAGTTTACACCAAAGAATATAACTAAAAAGTGAATTTTAAGTATGTGATTATTTAATGTAACTCCTCTGAATAGTGGGAATCAATGAACTAGACCACCTATAATAGCAAATACTGCTCCTATAGATAAAACATAATGAAAATGAGCTACTACATAGTATGTATCATGTATAGCAATATCAATTGATGAATTAGCCAATACTACACCTGTTAATCCTCCAATTGTAAAGAGGAATACAAATCCTAAAGCCCAAAGTAATGATGGACTATAAGATAATTGAGTTCCATGTAAAGTTGCTAATCAACTAAAAATTTTAATTCCAGTTGGAACAGCAATTACTATAGTTGCAGATGTAAAATAAGCTCGTGTATCTACATCTATTCCTACAGTAAATATATGATGAGCTCATACTACAAATCCTAGAATTCCAATTGCTACTATAGCATAAATTATTCCTAAAAGTCCGAATGTTTCCTTTTTTCCTCTTTCTTGAGCAATAATATGTGAAATTATACCAAATCCTGGTAAAATTAAAATGTAAACTTCAGGATGTCCAAAAAATCAAAATAGATGTTGATAAAGAATTGGATCACCCCCTCCTGCAGGATCAAAGAATGATGTATTAATATTTCGATCTGTTAATAACATTGTAATTGCACCAGCAAGAACAGGAAGAGATAATAATAATAGTACGGCTGTAATTACTACAGCTCATACAAATAGTGGTATTTGATCTATCTTTATTCCTGGTGACTTTATATTAATTGTTGTAGTAATAAAATTAATAGCACCTAAAATTGAAGATACTCCAGCCAAATGAAGAGAAAAAATAGTTAAATCTACAGATGCTCCTGCATGGGCAATTGCACCAGCAAGAGGAGGATAAACTGTTCATCCTGTTCCTGCACCTCTTTCAACTATACTTCCTGCTAATAAAAGGGTTAGAGAAGGTGGTAATAATCAAAATCTTATGTTATTTAATCGTGGGAAAGCTATATCGGGTGCTCCTAATATTAGTGGCACTAATCAATTTCCAAATCCTCCAATTATAATAGGTATTACTATAAAGAAAATTATAACAAAAGCATGAGCTGTTACAATTACATTATAAATTTGATCATCTCCAATTAATGATCCTGGTTGTCCTAATTCAATTCGAATTAAAACTCTTAGAGCAGTTCCTACCATTCCTGATCATGCTCCGAATAAAAAATAAAGTGTTCCAATATCCTTATGGTTTGTAGAAAATAGTCATTGTCGCAATTATCTACATCTATATTTATATTGACCCCAAATACAAATAGGTAAGATGGTCGAGAATTAGGCGATAGACTGTAAATCTATATAGGAGGGATTATACCCTCTTTTACCATGGCCATATAGTCAAAGAATGATATTAGACTGCAATTCTAAGGTTGTAGGAAAACTACTAAGGCTTAAAAGATTTAAACTTTTATTTATAACTTTGAAGGTTATTTGTTTTATTAACATAAAGCCTTAATTTAAAGGTAAAATTATTAATATTGGGATTCCTAAGATTGAAATTCTAATTAATAAAATAAGAATATTAGTTTTATTACTAGATGTTTGTCATATTAACTCATTTCCTATGAAAGTAAATGCATTTATTATAATTCGTAAATAAAAATATAATGTTAATAATGTTGTTATAACTATAATTAAAATAATAATAGCATACTGGGTTGCTATTATGTTTTGAATAATTATTCATTTAGGTAAAAATCCTAAAAATGGAGGTAGTCCCCCTAAAGATAATATTCTAATAAAAATTCTAAATTTTACAATTGATCTGTTTTTATTAAAATAAATTTGTGATAGATGAAATAGAGATTGAGATTTAAATAAATAAATTACGGCTATATTTATTAATGAATAAATAAAAAAATATATAATTCAATAGTAATTAGAAATTATTATTGCTGAAATTATTCATCCAAGATGACTAATAGAAGAATAAGCTATAATTTTTCGGATAGATCTTTGATTAAGTCCTCCTACAGCTCCAACTGTTACACATAAAATAATAATAGTTATAAAAAAGTTGTTTATAAACAGTTTATATGATAATAAAGCAAATGGAGCAATTTTTTGTCAAGTTATTAAAATTAAACAATTTATTCAGTCTAGTCCTTCCATTACTCCTGGGAATCAAAAATGAAAAGGCGCAGCTCCTATTTTTATTAATAAAGCTGATGATAAAATATAATTAATATATGTATAATAATCAAAATCTATTATTCTAGCAAGTAAAATAGCTAATAAAAATATAATTGAAGCAATTGCTTGAACAAGAAAATATTTTATAGCAGATTCATTTTCATAAGGTGTTTTATTCTTATTTATTAATGGAATAAATGAAAGTAAATTTATTTCTAGTCCTATTCACATCCCAATTCAAGATGTTGATGAAATTGAAATTAATGTTCCAGTAATTAAAGATATGAAAAAAATAGTTGAAGATATATTAAATATAATTAAAAAGAGAGAGATTTATACTCTCATAAAAAGGGTATGAGCCTATTAGCTTAATTAGCTTATCTTTTTTCTATTATGCTTTAGTGTAAGATGCACGGAAATTTTTGATGTTTTAAGAGCAGTTTAATTCTGCAATGCATAATAAAGGTAGAATAATTCCTACATTATCTATTCTATCAAAATAGTCCTTTAATCAGGCACTTTATTTTACTTTTATCTTATTTATTAAATTAATCCAACTTTAATATGATTAATTTTATTTTATTATAATAAATAGTATAAATTTAATTTTATACTAATTATTTTCCATTAATAATATAAGTATTTATATATTAATAAATATTTAATATAATATATATATATTTATATGAATAATAGATTAAATTTTTAGATATATAATATTAATTAAATATATAATAA